AATGATACAAAGAAAGATACCCTTCTCAATAATGAAAAAAGATGAATTATACAAGCATTGGGTTTATACTAATCAAGAAAAAAATAATAATCTAAACAATGAGTTGATAAATCGAATTGAAGCTTTAGGCAAAAGATCTATTTCTGTTGATATACTAGAAAAAAAAATTAGATTGTGTAATGAGGGGAATAAAAAAGAATACTTGCACCAAATATATGATCCTTTCTTGAATGGGTTGTATCGTGGAAGAATCAAAAAATTTCTTTCACCTTTAATTAGAAATGAAATTTTAATAGAAAGTTTTATAGAAAGAAATAAAATTCATGTTTTCTTTCTTACTGATACGGATCACCGAAAATTGGAACAGAAAAGAGAACGATTTGAAAAAAAAACATTATCAAAAAAAAGAAGGTATTTCTTGACTTTAATCAGTCAACTTGCTAGAGAAAGAGAATCAAACTTTAATTTGAAAGTATCCTTTTTATTTTTAGAACAAGAAAGAATGGATTCCGAAAAGGAAACAAAATTTTTAAAATTTTTATTCGATGCAATTAGAACTGATACTAAAAATAAAAAAAGAAAAAAAAAAATTATTGGAATAAAAGAAATCAGTAAAAACGTCCCTCGATGGTCATTCAAATTAATCAATGAATTAGAACAACAGGAAGGAGAGGGTGAAGAAGAAGTACCCATTGATTATCAGATTCGTTCAAGAAAAGCCAAACGTGTAGTGATTTTTACTGATAATCGGCGAAATAATGATAATAAAGATATTACAAATCCTGATAAAACAGACGAAGTGGCTTTGATACGCTATTCGCAACAATCGGATTTTCGTCAAGACATAATCAAAGGGTCTATGCGAGCACAAAGACGTAAAACAGTTATTGGGGAACTCTTTCAAGCAAATGCGCATTCTCTCCTCTTTTTGAACAGAATATACAAACCACACCTTCTTTTTTTTGATACCCCCGGGGTAATGAAACTAATTTTTCGAAACTGGATGGGAGAGGGAACAGAACTAAAAATTTCAGATTATATAGAAGAAAAAAAAGAGAAAGACAAAAAAGAAGAGAACAAAAGAAAGGAAAAAGCACGAATAGAAATAGCAGAAGCCTGGGATACCATCCCATTCGCACAAGCAGTAAGAGGTTTAATGTTAATAACTCAATCGACTCTTAGAAAATATATTCTATTACCTTCATTAATAGTAGCTAAAAATATTATCCGTATACTACTATTGCAATTTCCTGAATGGTCTGAGGATTTCAAGGAATGGAATAGAGAAATACATATTAAATGCACCTATAATGGTGTTCAATTATCAAAAAGAGAATTTCCAAAAAATTGGTTACTAGACGGCATTCAGATAAAAATACTATTTCCTTTCTGTCTGAAACCTTGGTACGGATCTAAGTTAGGGTCCTCTTATATAGATCGAATGAAAAAGAAAGGGCAAAAAGATGATTTTTCTTTTTTAACAGTTTGGGGAATGGAGACTGAACTTCCTTTTGGTTCTCCCCGAAAGCGGCCTTCCTTTTTTGGACCTATTTTAAAGAAACTCGAAAAAAAAATTGGAAACTTCAAAAAAAAATATTTTCTAATTCTACAAGTTTTAAAAGCAAGAACAAGATTTTTTCTAACTATCTCAAAAAAAACAAACAAATGGTTTAGCAAAAGTATTCTATTTTTAAAAATAATAATAAAAGAAATTTCAAAAATAAAAATAATTCTATTTAGTAGATTGAAAGAAGTAGATAAATCAAGCGAAACGAAAAAAGAAAAAGATTCTATAACGCGTAATCAAATAATTTATGAATGCGTGAATCAAATTAGATCTACAAGTTGGACAAATTATTTACTGACAGAAAAAAAAAAGAAGGATCTAACTGATAGAACAAGTACAATTAGAAAAAAAATAGAAAAAATTACAAAAGAAAAAAAAAAAGTGATTCCAGGAATAAATCTTAGTCCTAATACTAATAAAAGTAGTTCTAATGTTAAAAGATTCGAATTCCCAAAAACTATTTGGCAAATATTAAAAAGGCGCAGCGCTCGATTAATTCATAAATTTTATTTTTTTATAAAATTTTTCATTGAAAAGATATACATAGATATACTTCTATCTATGATTAATATTCCCAGAATGCATACAAAACTTTTTCTTGAATCAACAAAAACTCTTATTGATAAACCCATTTTAAATATTCAAAAAAATCATGAAAAAGGTAATAAAACTAATGAAACGAAAATTGACTTTATTTCAACTATACAAAAATCCTTTTATAATATTAGTAATAATAATTCACAGAATGTTGATGGATTATCCTCCTTCTCACAAGCACATGTATTTTACAAATTGTCACAAATCCAAGTTCTTAAATTAAACAAGTTAAGATCTATTCTTGAATATCACGGAACACCCCTTTTTCTTAAAACTTCAATAAAAACTTATTTTGGAAGACAAGGAATAATTGATTCTGAATTCAAAGCTAAGAAACTTCGGAACTCGAAAAAAAATAAATGTAAAAACCGTTTAATAGGTCATTATCAATACCATTTATCTCAGATTAGATGGTCTAAATTAAAATTAATAGCACAAAAGTGGCAAAATAGCACCAATCAATGTCATACAATTCAAGATACAAATTTAAAGAAAGAGGATTCATATGAAAAAGAACAATTAAGTTTTTATAAAAAACAAAGCGATTACAAAGTATATTTATTACCAAATCAGAAAGAGAATTTTAAAAAATACTATATATATAATCTTTTATCTTATAGATCTATTAATTATGAAAAGAAAGAGGACCCATCCATTTATAGATCACCATTCCAAGTAAATAAGACTCAAAAGAATTCTTATAATTACAACACACAGAAAAGAAAAAAATTTGATAAATTAGCCTATATCCCTATCAATAATTTTCTAGGCAAAGGTGATATTATATATATGGAAAAAAATACGGATCGAAAATATTTTGATTGGAAAATCATCAATTTTTGTCTTAGAAAAAAAATAGATATTGAAGCCTGGGTCAAGGTCGATACCAACAAGAATCAAAATACTAAGACCGAGGGTACTAATTATCAACTAATTGAGAAAATTGAGAAAAAAAACCTTTTTTATCTTATGGTTCATCAAGATGAAGAAAGCAATTCCTCCAAAAAAAAAAAAAAATGGGATTGGATGGGAATGAATGCAGAAATACTAAGTCATCCTATACCAAATCTGGAGCTTTGGTTCTTCCCAGAATTTTTACTACTTTATAATGCATATAAAATGAAACCCTGGTTTATACCAAACAACTTCCTTTTTTTTAATTTTAATAGAAATGAAAATCTTAGTGAAACTCAAAACATCAATAGAAAGCAAAAAGAAATTATATCGTCGAACGAAAAAAAATCTTTTGAATTTGAATTAAAAAATCAAAAAGAAAAAGAATCTGAAAACCAAAGAGATCTTAGATCAAAGGTGCAAAACCAAGAAAATCTTGTATCTCTTCTTTTAAATCAAGAAAACGAGATTGAAGAAATTTATTCAGAATCAGGCATGAAAAAACTACAAAAGAAAAAACAATACAAGAGCAATACGGAAGCAGAACTAGATTTCTTCCTGAAAAGATATTTACTTTTTCAGTTGAGATGGGATGGTGCTTTGAATCAAAGAATGATCAATAATATCAAAGTATATTGTCTCCTGCTTAGAATGAAAAATCCAAACAAAATAACTCTATCCTCTATTCAAAGGAGAGAAATGAATCTTGATATAATGCTGATTAATAAGAATTTAACTTTTACAGAATTGAGGAAAAGGGGGATATTGATTATCGAACCTCTTCGTCTGTCTGTAAAAAAATCAGGACAGTTTATTATGCATCAAACCATAAATATTTCATTAATTCATAAGAGTAGGCATTGTACTAATCAAAGATACCGAGAGCAAAGATATGCCGATAAGGAGGATTTTGATAAATTTATTCAAAGACATCTAACTGGAAATAATTATTCTGATTTTCCTTTCCCTGAAAATATTTTATCGTCTAGACGTCGTAAAGAATTAAGAATTCTAATTTATTTCCATTCAAAAAATAGACAAAGTTTGGATCAAAATATTCTATTTTGGAATGAGAATAATTTTCAAAGTTGTGGTCAATGCTTGAATGAAAATAAAGATATTGATAGACATCAATTAATTAAATTAAAATTCTTTCTTTGGCCCAATTATCGATTAGAAGATTTAGCGTGTATGAATCAATATTGGTTTGATACAAATAATGGCAGTCGTTTCAGTCTCTTAAGGGTACATATGTACCCACAATTGAAAGGGGGTTAATGATACTTTATGTCCTATATCATATCTGATATATGAAAGCAAACAAATGCACATATAACTTGTCTTACATTTTAGTCTAATATATATATATGATACTAATTTAATGTAATGAGGTATCCATTATTTTATTTCTAAAAACGCATCAAAAAAACCTTCTTACTTTTTAATTTTAAGATTAAGATTTAAACAATTCTCTTTTGAAAATGCAAAATATACAATTTTTTTGTATGCCTATCCGAATCCAATTTAAATTGGATTGATTTATTTGATTTGATAAAATTATTTTATGGTAAAAAATTCGTTCATTTCGGTTTTTTCACAAAAAAAAAAAGAGGAAAACCCAGGGTCTGTTGAATTTCAAGTATTCCGTTTTACTAACAAGATACGACGACTTACTTCCCATTTGAAATTGCACAAAAAAGACTATTTATCTCAGAGAGGCCTGCGGAAAATTCTGGGAAAGCACCAACGCCTGCTCGCTTATTTATCAAAAAAAAATAGAGTACGGTATAAAGAATTAATTGGTCAGTTAAATATTCGAGAGACAAAAACTCGTTAATTTGAAAAGTTATTTTAATTTTGATGACCCTCTTTTTGTTTTCAGCAATTCATGGAAGAATGAATCGGGAAAAAACCTATGACTGCACCAGCTACAAGAAAGGAC